TATAGAGTATATAACTTCGATCATAAGGATCAATTTCTAGTCGCATAGCTTCATAATAATTCTGTAAAGCTTCCGCATAATTTCCTTCGGATTGAGCCGACATCCGTTACGGTCGTCATTCGATTCAAAGAATCTCCGTTTCAGAACCGTACATGAGATTTTCATCTCATACGGCTCCTCCTTTATGTGCATAATGATAATAATACATGGAATCAAAAAGACTGAAATATTCTCATTATAAACTAAGCGGGGCTGGTGTTTTTACAAGAAATCTCTAGCCAACCTTCTTGTAGAAGATCTTTCCTTAACATCAAGCATGTTGGTATTAGATAAAAAAAGTTACTCCAACAATTTCTTTGTCTTCAACGCCCTTTAATTTGCAGGAATTAGTCACTTCAACAGTCTTCGATGGTTATACGGGTATCCAAAATACGAACGAGATGGATGTTTGTTGTCCCAACCATTGTTAGTCCCGATCCTGATAAGGAAAAGGGATAATTTATAACAAAGTTTTCGTGTGTTGATTCCTAGGAGTAGTGCTTCTTCCCCTATGCCCCCTATTGGTACTAGTGGAGTAGGGTTGACCTAACCCATAGGTGTAACCTTTCGCTCAATACTCTAGAATCGACAATTGAAGCATCTGAGGCTGCATTAATCGGGGATACACGACAGAAGGCGTTGTTTTATTTACAAACTTCACCTTCAACAAGCGTAGATTTATTTCCATAATTTTTTTCTTCCTATCCCGAATAATGTTGTCTTTCTCTTAAGACTGAGAGCGGTAAAAATATAAAAAAAAAATAATCAAATCGCACCATCTCTGTAATAGGTGAATGCCTCTTTTTCTCCCGAAGTTGTCGGAATTATTCGTAATAAGATATTGGCTACAATTGAAAAGGTTTTATCAATAAAATTTCCATTTATCCCAGATCTAGACATAGGTGTATTAATTCTATAATTTATTTTAATTCCTTTTCGTGAGAAAACGATCCCACAAACAAAGGAATTGTGCAGTACGAAATAACATAAAAACGGATTCATTAAAATAAAAAGAAAGACCTTTTACTCAAATTGTTTCTTTTTGACAGGAATCAATAAAAAAAAATCCGGGGGCGGTTCATGAATTTGGAATAAATTTATGGGTTAAGAAGTTGGAGTAAAGAGTTGTTGTTGAAAAATCTAAAACTGGAAAGGAATTTTATAATTTTTATGAAAATTGAATAATAGTGTAAACTAAATAGAATCATGATTTAAAGGTATCCATTAAACACAGTCTAAAAAAAATATATCGATCATTGGATTCGTTTCAATTGAGTGATTTAATCCGGTATAAATATTAGAAAGGGCGGAAACACCATCTTCGCAAACATGAATAGATATATATCCTTATTTTACAATTTTTGGATTTATCTTTATCCCCAGCCTCGGAGGAAGGATTTTTCTTTGATGAAAAGTTTTCTATTTTTAGAGTTAAAATTGAATGTACATACCTATCCAAAATAATATGAATGACTCACTATTCACTCGGTTTTTGGGCCATAATCATTATGTGGGAGAGATGGCCGAGTGGTTCAAGGCGTAGCATTGGAACTGCTATGTAGACTTTTGTTTACCGAGGGTTCGAATCCCTCTCTTTCCGTACTCGTCAACTGATTCACCAATGTTACTGACTGCAATGCATCAAATAAGAATGGATACTCCAACAGTTAGACCTTTCTTTGATATAGATTATCTATCCCTACCCCGAATTTCTGTGGTACGAAAAATACTGGACAAAATCGACAAGGAATGAAAATACCCTACCGATCTATGATACATGAATAAGAGAAAAATCCCCAGATGAAACCCCTTACCTTACTTACCCCCGGTCCCTTTACTTAAGCCAAAACTAAGGGGGCAAAATTGCCCGAACCCTTGTTATTTTAGTTAGGGTTAAGTCTGACGAGAGTAATATTCTACAACTAGCAATTCGTTTATTTTCAAACCGACCCATTTACTATCTATTATTTGATTGACTAATCCTTCATATTGGAATGGGTGAAGAGTCAAATGTTTTGGTAATTCCTCACGGGGGGGTGAATCAAGATAATTTTGAATCAGAGCCCTGGATTTTTGCTCATCCCTCACTGTAATAATATCTCGGGGTTTGCAGCGATAACTTGGTATATCTACTATACGACCATTAACTAAAATATGTCTGTGGTTAACTAATTGGCGGGCTTGAGGAATAGTCGAAGCCATACCTAATCGAAAAAGGATGTTATCTAAACGCATTTCAAGTAATTGTAGTAAAACCTGACCTGTTGATCCTTTGGCTTTTCCGGCGATCCGAACATATTTAAGTAATTGTTGTTCTGTAAGACCATAATGAAAGCGCAATTTTTGTTTTTCTTCTAAACGAATACGGTATTGAGATTTTTTGCCGGGGCGCGATTGGTTTCTAAGATCGCTTCCGGTTCTAGGCTTTTTACTAGTTAGCCCCGGTAAAGCCCCCAGACGA